GGGCGTATCGACGGAAAAGAAATTGCACGTGTTGAATGGATCAGAGAAGGTAGGGTTCCCCTACAAACCATTCGAGCTAAAATTGATTATTGTTCCTATACAGTTCGAACTATCTATGGGGCATTAGGAATAAAAATTTGGATATTTACAGACGAGGAATAATGGTCCTTTCGTTGTCTTTCTGTTCCATCCATCCGGCAATTGAATAAAAAATAACAAACTCGTTCATTAAACAATAAAAAAATTAAAAATGTTAGAATTCTATAGGGTTGAATAACAATTCGATTGACTCCATATAATTGCTATGCTTAGTGTGTGACTCGTTGGTTTGGTTAGGATTAAAAAAAAGACCGTTGCCTAGTATGAACTTAACTATATAACCAATAACCAACTCATTGCTTCGTATTATCTGGATCCAAGGAACCAGTCACTATATGATGTATCGATCATATTGTTGTAGCAACTGAAATCTTTTTTACATAACAGAAAAATAATAAGGTTGTGAAGAAAAAACAAAGGGATATGGATAGATGGAAGGATGAGAGAAAGAAAGAAAAAGAATAGCAATGATATATGATTCCAATATGTATGGTCTATGAACTATCTCATAAAAGGCAGTGTAATAAAGCATAAAATAAATATGTATTCATCCATAATTAATAATTAAATGAATCCAATTAATTCAAAATAAAAATAATAAAGAGCATCGAGTCAATAACGACTGAGGAGATTGATTCAGGAACAAATTTTATTAGGAGCTCCGTTGCAAAGTTCGGGCCTAGCCATTAATCGAGAAGCGGTGGGAACGACAGAACCTGTGACTGCGGAAGATTCCCTTGAAAAGAATGCTAATGATTCATTGGTTGGGATGGCGGAACGAGCCAAGAACCAATTCATTTATTATGAGAGGTCCTGGGATTGGGATACCTCTACGAATGAAAGGAATGTTGAAAGAGCAAATATTCGCCCGCGAAAGCCTTATTGTTGGATTGCTCGGATTGCTAAGTTTTTGGCGATTCAATAAAGGTAAGACGATTAATTAAAAAGACAATTATACATTATTATATAATATAATTATATAATATATTTCTAATAAATAATAGAAATATATTTCTAATTTGATATTATATATACTCGTATATACGAGCAACATATTAAAATTCCTACGCGACAGATTAGATCTCAACAAATTGCATGATTCGATCTATTATTCATTAAATACATATATATCTGTAATATTCTTTAATTTGTCATTCGCGAGGAGCTGGATGAGAAGAAACTCTCATGTCCAGTTCTGCAGTAGAGATGGCATTCAGAAACAACCATCAACTATAACCCAAAAAGAACCAGATTTCGTAAACAACATAGAGGAAGAATGAAGGGAATATCTTATCGAGGCAATCGAATTTGTTTCGGCGGATACGCCCTTCAGGCACTTGAGCCCACTTGGATCACATCTAGACAAATAGAAGCAGGGCGACGAGCCATGACACGATATGCGCGCCGTGGTGGAAAAATATGGGTACGTATATTTCCAGACAAACCTGTTACAGTAAGACCTACCGAAACACGTATGGGTTCGGGGAAAGGATCTCCCGAATATTGGGTATCCGTCGTTAAACCGGGTCGAATACTTTATGAAATGGGCGGAGTATCAGAAATTGTAGCCAGAGAAGCTATTTCTATAGCTGCGTCCAAAATGCCTATACGAACTCAATTCATTATTGCGGGATAGGGATGTGGGACAAAAGGAAAGGGGCCCTTGTGATGAAAAAAGCCGCAGTTTATTTATTTAGGGACAAATAATATTTCTTCTTTTTTCTTCGCCTTTTGCTTTGAATTGAAAGAAAAAAAGATAAAAAAAACTAATGATATGATTCAACCTCAGACCTATTTAAATGTAGCAGACAACAGCGGGGCTAGAGAATTAATGTGTATTCGAATCATAGGAGCCAGTAATCGTCGGTATGCTCATATTGGTGACGTTATTGTTGCTGTAATCAAAGAAGCAGTGCCCAATATGCCTCTACAAAGATCAGAAGTGATCAGAGCTGTAATTGTACGTACATGTAAAGAACTCAAACGTGACAATGGTATGATAATACAATATGATGACAATGCAGCAGTTGTCATTGATCAAGAAGGAAATCCAAAAGGAACTCGAGTTTTTGGTCCGATCGCTCGGGAATTGAGACAGTTGAATTTTACTAAAATAGTCTCATTAGCTCCTGAGGTATTATAAATACTAAATAGACGAGAACATAATCATAGCAAGGTATCTGAATTAGATTCCACTTTCAATTTCTAATTAGTAGAATGCATTAGTAGATTGTGTCTCACGCATATACCTTTAAATAATTCATAAAAAACGAATAAAAAAGCAAAGTATGTTGATTATATAAAAACTCGGGGGCACCAATAATTATAGTTCATCATGGGTAGGGACACTATTGCCGAAATAATAACTTCTATACGAAATGCTGACATGGATAAAAAAGGAACGGTTCGAATAGCATCTACAAATATCACCGAAAACATTGTTAAAATACTTCTACGAGAAGGCTTTATCGAAAATGTGAGAAAACATCGAGCAACCAAGAAATGTTTCTTGGTTTTAACTCTGCGACATAGAAGGAATAGAAAAGGACCATATAGAACTGTTTTAAAACGTATCAGCCGACCCGGCCTACGAATCTATTCCAACCATCAAAGAATTCCTAGGATTTTAGGAGGAATGGGTATTGTAATTCTTTCTACTTCTCGAGGTATAATGACAGACCGAGAGGCTCGACTAGAAGGAATCGGAGGAGAAATTTTGTGTTATATATGGTGATCTTTCTGGTATCCGAATTGCATCCGTAACTTCCTATCTGTTTTGTGAAAAAAGGGGGGAAAGACGGGTTGTCTAATATTACTCCTCCTCCATTAGTTGATAATTCAAGGGGGTTACCTGGAATGAAAGAACAAAAATGGATTCATGAAGGTTTAATTACTGAATCACTTTCCAATGGTATGTTTCGGATTCGTTTAGATAATGAAGATCTGATTCTAGGTTATGTTTCGGGAAGGATCCGACGTAGTTTTATACGGATACTGCCAGGCGATAGAGTAAAAATTGAAGTAAGTCGTTATGATTCAACTAAGGGACGTATAATTTATAGACTCCGCAACAAAGATTCGAACGATTAAATTAAATGGCTTTTTCAACATTCCTCTCGCGCGGATACAATTGGAAGTTCCAAATTAAAAGAGACTTATTTTCTTCCAAAGAGTAGATTCGGAATTAAGGTAAGGAATGACAAATATGAAAATAAGGGCCTCTGTTCGTAAAATTTGTGAAAAATGTCGACTGATCCGTAGGCGGGGACGAATTATAGTAATTTGTTCCAACCCTAGGCATAAACAAAGACAGGGATAATCTTTCTAAAAAAGGGCCCTCCAAAGAACTCAATACACAAATAAAAGATTTGTTTTGACATGAAATGGATATATCCGTATATCTCTGACTCATATTTATGAGATGATAAAATATGGCAAAAACCATACCAAGAATTGGCTCACGTAGGAATGTACGCATTGGTTCACGTAAGAATGGACGTCGAATACCAAAAGGGGTTATTCATGTTCAAGCAAGTTTCAACAATACCATTGTAACGGTTACAGATATACGGGGTCGGGTGGTTTCATGGTCCTCAGCCGGTACTTGTGGCTTCAGGGGCACAAGAAGAGGGACACCATTTGCTGCTCAAACCGCAGCCGCAAACGCTATTCGTACAGTAGTGGATCAGGGTATGCAACGAGCAGAAGTCATGATAAAGGGTCCTGGTCTTGGAAGAGATGCAGCATTACGCGCCATTCGTAGAAGTGGTATACTATTAAGTTTTGTCAGAGACGTAACCCCTATGCCACATAATGGATGTAGACCTCCTAAAAAAAGACGTGTATAGAAATTAAGAATTGAACGGATTTCAAGAGAAATAAATGATTCAATGATCTGATCAAATAATATTACTATGCTTCGAGAGGAAGTAGCAGTATCTACTCGGACACTACAGTGGAAGTGTGTTGAATCAAGAACAGACAGTAAGCGTCTTTATTATGGACGTTTTATTTTGTCTCCGCTTATGAAAGGACAAGCCGATACAATAGGCATCGCGATGCGAAGGGCTTTGCTTGGAGAAATCGAAGGAACATGTATCACACGTGCAAAATCTGAAAAGCTACCACATGAATATTCTACCATAGTAGGTATTGAAGAATCAGTACATGAAATTTTAATGAATTTGAAAAAAATTGTATTGAGAAGTAATCTGTATGGAACTCGCGACGCATCTATTTGCGTCAAGGGTCCTGGATATGTAACTGCTCAAGACATCATCGCACCGCCTTCTGTGGAAATCGTTGATACTACACAGCATATAGCTAGCCTGACGGAACCAATAGATTTGTGTATTGAATTACAAATCGAGAGGAATCGCGGATATCGTATGAAAACACCAAATAACGCTCAAGAAATAAGTTATCCTATAGATGCGGTATTCATGCCTGTTCGAAATGCAAATCATAGTATTCATTCTTATGGGAATGGGAATGAAAAACAAGAGATACTTTTTCTCGAAATATGGACGGATGGAAGTTTAACTCCTAAAGAAGCACTTTATGAAGCCTCCCGTAATTTGATTGATTTATTTATTCCTTTTCTACATGCAGAAGAACAAGACACAAAATTAGAGGACAATCAAAGCAGGGTTACTTTACCTTTTTTTACTTTTCATGATGGATTGGATAAACTAAGAAAAAACAAAAAAGAAATCGAATTGAAATGTATTTTTATTGACCAATCAGAATTGCCTTCCAGGACCTATAATTGCCTCAAAAGGTCAAATATACATACATTATTAGACCTTTTGAATAAGAGTCAAGAAGATCTTATGAAAATTGAGCATTTTCGCCTAGAAGATGTAAGACGGATATTAGGCATTCTAAAAAACATTTCGTAG